AACAAGAAGTTCCGGTCCCGGGGGGATAATATCAACCACTTGACGTCCATCCGATGCATCCACTATGGTTATTTCGTATCCTCCTTTTTCTTTGCGTATTATTTTGCTTACTATACCCGCTGTTGTAGCATTATAAACATTATTGTTACTCTTGCTACCGTCGGGATAAATCTGACCCCTTCCCCTGTTCCCGCCTACATATATGGGATATTTTAAGAAGTGAACATCTTTCTTAGTAGCGGGGTCTGGAGAAAGAATAGGAAAGGTTACTTCGCTATATTTCTGACCAGGAACAGGACCTATCACAAGAATATTTTTTTTAGTAGGGCGATAGTTCTGAAAAGACGGATTGCCTATCTTTTCTTTAATCTCGGGCGAAATACGATCGGGGGGGGCTAATTCAAACCCCTCAGGTAAAATAAGAACAGCCCCTACATTCAAAGCTCCCTTTTTACCATTAGCAAGAACTTGTTTCAGTTGCATATCATAAGGAATTCGAACAACTGCTTCAAATACAGTATCAGGAAGTACCGCTTGTGGAACCTCGATATCTACGGGTTTATTAGCTAAATGGCAATTGGCACATACAATACGGCCAGTCGCTTCTCGTGGATTTTCATAACCCTGCTGTGCAAAAATGGGATATGCGTTTGAACTGGGTGTCCTAGTGATTATATATATCATGAGCGATATGGAAATGGATCGAGTAATCTCTTCCTTTATCCAAGAAAAAAGAGTATTTATAGTTTGCATGGTCCAATCATTGGTATCGAAAATTTATACAATAAAATTAGGTAGGTCCCTAGTCTAGTATAGTTCCCTATCTATGATTTTGCTATTTACTAAAAAAATATTAATGGAATATAGGAAGAATTCCTTGTAGGAGTAGAAAGAATAAGTACAATTTTGAATGTTTTGCTTATGTACAAAGTAACAACCATTATAATTTGATCAGTGAATCATTTTTCAGTCATTCAGTGAATGATAAATCACTACAAGTGAGGGAGATACACGATTTAAATAACGGAAGATCAAATATTTTAAAATTGTATCTAGAATGACCGGAAAAGTGGAAACAAGACCGGATATAATTTGATCGTTATGATCAAATCCAAAATCTTTGTATAAAGAGCCAATCATTAGTTCCCAACCGTGGGGCGAATGGAATCCTATACATAAATCAGTTAATAAAAGAATTGAAAAAGCTTTTATTGTGTCGCTTAAGTTATATAGGAATTCTTGAACCCAAGAGTTAAGAATAACAAGTTTTTCATTACCTAAAATCGAATAACCACTTAGAATAACGAAACAGGTTATATTTGTCGAGAAGTTCAAAATCGTATGGATACAATCCCCATTGTGTATCTTGATCAATTGGATCGTTTCTTTGTAGATTCCGATACGAAGCTTTTCTAGATGTGTTTCCGGGTATTCCTTTATCATTTCGTCCAAGAGGAAGAGTTCCTCTAATTCTATGAATTTTTTTAGAATACTCTTTTCTTGAATGATATTCAAGAAGATTTCGGATTCCATAGTATCCCACCAATTAGTAACCCAAGATTCCAGACTTTTAGTAAATGAGAGAGAGATCCACCAGGGCAAAAATACTATAGAAGATGCAAGATATAGAAGGGGAATGAATGCTTTCTTTTTTGCCATTTTTTCGTCTTTGAATTTTTAATGAACTCACCTCACTCGTCGACTCCATACGATACTAACTAATATTCATATCAAGGATAAGCTCTATTACAAGTCATCGAGCCCATGAATCTATTCCCTTTTTTTCTGTATGATTCAGTGGTTAGTACTTGAATTTAGAAATAATACAGAAATGGAATAAGAAAGAGTCCACTCCAAATTCGCACTTCAAATGCGAATAAAGATATTGTTTCCAAATATATCATTTGCTAAAATTCGAAAAAAGTGCCTCCTTTCGATAAATAAATGCACAAAGGCGCCCATGAATATTATTCGGATTTTGAAAGAAAAGAATTCTCTTTCTATCAGAATATCAAATTTTTTGAAAAAAAAAAAAAGCATTCACTCTTTTCAGTTCATTTTTCAAAATACTTCAATTGGTACACGCAAGAAATAAGCCAATTCAGCAGCTTTTTGCTCAATTTCTCGTGGAGTCAAATTCTCATCAGTACGAGTCAGGGGAATAGCCCCATGGCCTCTGATTTCCATATAAAGGACACGACGAGCATAAATACCATCTTTCACTTCTATTCTGATGGACTGGATGTCTTTCATAAGGAATTGGAGTAAGATGCGACGATTTTTTCCAGGAAATCCCCAACGAAAAATACACACTATTCCTTCTTTTCTATCGAATCGATCATAACCACTACCTACATTCCATGAGATTGTGCACCACAAATAGGAGCTAATAAAGAGACCCGCAATCCCGTAGAAAGACATCACGATCCCCTGTGGAAAAGAAATGATTTGTGGAGACGGAAATAAAGATATAAAATTCCTACCAAGATAACTGGAAATTCCAACTAATAAAAACCCTAATGAACCTAAAAAAAGGATAAAGGCCCAGCAGAAATTACTTGTTTTTCGAGACCCCGCTATAAGTTCTATCCATATATGTTCTGATCGCCAATTCATACTAGATCTAGTTGCATTTTATTGAAATTGAGAGAATAACCCAAATGAATTTGACTTTTTTTGTGTGTTTCCGAAGTAACTCTCATCAACTAGCACTATTCCGATGTGAACTTTTAGGAGTAATTCATCGAATTGCTTAGATCTAAAATAATAAGATTCACTTCGTATGATTCCCTATAGATATCTACATATGGATACATTTACTTTACATTTCAGACATTCGCCCCAATCCCGATTTTTTTTTTCAAATAGCTATAATTCATTTATGTATATATCATGTTTACGCATGCATAATAGCTTATGTTCAGGGGAAACTGCATCACATATTTTATTCTAAGAAATCAATATCTGTATTATGGTCTAAGTCTTGAAAAAAAAAAATAGATAAGATTTGGCCCTATCATATCTATATCTAAAAAATCTTGTTTTTTTGAACATGAAGAAATAAAGAAGCCATCGCAATTGCCGGAAATACTAGGCCCACTAAAGGCACCAAAATAGAGGGTAAGTTATTGAAAGTTGTCATAAAATAGATACCTGGATTTAATATTTGTACCTGTTATTGTTCTATTGTTATTTATATTGTTATAAAGGTATCGTATAATTATTATAATTCATATAATACATAATTATACTAAGTATAGCTAAGTGAGTACATAATTGAGTATATGTAAGTACATAATATTAATATATAAATAAAATAAGATAAGAAAATAAGTGTAAGTACATAATATTAATATATAAATAAAATAAGATAAGAAAATAAGTGCAAGGAATGTAGAACTAACGAAATAGAATTTTTCATCTTTCTACATGAAATATATAGATATGTATGTGTATGATAATCTCCTTTTTTTATTATTTTTTATTATCTTGTTTTTGTCTAATAATTTGAATTTAATAAACGTGAATAAAATAAAGAAAGAGTTTGTTACAAATTCCCGAAAAATTTGTTAGAATCCGATCCGGGAATAGGGATTCTTAGTAAAACTGAACATTCTCAAAAAATATAGAATCTTGCATCTTTCTATACTTTTATATTTTCTATATGTGAATTATATACACATAAGAAGGGAACGTGAAATTCTCGTTTTATTCCCCTTGCCTAATTTGAATTTCGCGGAAGAAAGAATTCACTCTTTTTTTTTTACAATTAAATCTTATGTTACCAAATGTTATCAAAGTAAAAATAAAATCCGAAGAATGGATTTTTACTTTGATTTCTATAAACTAAATAACTACTTGTTCTATACACAAAAAAAAAATCATTTCTATTTTTTTTATATTTTATATATATATTATATATTTTTAATTTTTATTAAGGCTCTACTTGATTGAATTTTGATTCAGAGGAAAGAACGCATGAAGCTGAAATAACTCACTCAGAACGCCTTTTAAAAGATTACGCGGTACGATTGGATCGAATAGGCCCTTATGGAATAAATATTCAGCCGCTTGTGAGCCCTCAGGTACTGTTTTATTCAATGTTTGTTCAATTACTCTTTTACCCGCAAAGGCAATGTAGGCATTGGGTTCAGCAATAATGATATCCCCCAACATACCAAAACTAGCTGTCACCCCACCAGTAGTAGGAGATGTAAGGATTGATACATAGAATAACTTTTTATTTGATTGATAATCATATAAAGCGGAAGATATTTTAGCCATTTGCATCAAGCTCAAACTTCCTTCTTGCATGCGTGCTCCTCCAGAAGCACACACTAAAATAAGAGGTAAAAATTGATTGGTAGCATATTCGATCAAACGGGTGATTTTCTCGCCAACTACCGATCCCATACTACCACCCATAAACTGAAAATCCATAATCCCAATTGCTACGGGAATACCGTTTAGTTGACCTGTGCCCGTTTGAACAGCCTCAGTTAATCCTGTCTTTCTTTGATAAGAATCAATACGATCTTTGTAGGGTTCCTCTTCTAAATTAAATTCAATGGGATCCAGAGAGACCATGTCTTCATCCATCGGAACCCAAGTACCTGGATCAATCGAAAGTTCGATTCTATCTGAACTATTCATTTTCAAATGATGTCCACAGTGTTCGCAAATATTCATTTTTGATTTAAAAAATTTCTTATAATTTAATCCATAACAATTTTCGCATTGAACCCACAAATGCTTGTATTTTGGAGTCACATCTAGATCATTAGATCTTTCTGTTTCTGTTATAGTTAAATCACTATCATCCAGGCTCGGTTTTATACTTGAACTCTGGTTTTCACTACTAGTTCTGCTTTCATCAAAAATGTAACTATAAATGTAACTGTCACTATAATTGACAATACCACTTAAAATGTAACTATCAATACAAATTTGAGAAAGAAAATAACTGTCAATACAACTATTAATGTGGTTATTCCAACTAT